CAATGAAAAATAGATACGAATAGAACCCCAAAAGAAAAAAGGATAAATAAAGAAAAGTAAAAGAATATATAAAAGTTATACAAAATTTTATAAGAATTACCGCCCCTTTTCTTTATTTCCTTAATTGAAAATCGAATTTAGTTTGATTAGGACCAAGCTCCTTAAAAACCTCCGCCCTTTTTAAAATATCCCGAACAGTTCCTGTAGGCTGAGCGCCCTTTTCAAGGAAATATAGAATAGCAGGAACGTTTAAATAACTTTGATTCTTTATCGGATCATAAAAACCCACGTTCCGAAGATCTCTTCCTTCTCTTCGAGATCGAACATCAATTGCAACGATTCGATAGACGGCTCATTGGGATAGATCTAAGTAAATGAACAAGACCCCCCCTAGAAACGTATAGGAAGTTTTCTCCTCGTACGGCTCGAGAAAAAGGATTTGCAGTTTTGTCTACGTATTGAATTCTAATGAATGGCAAACGAGTTGAAAAAATCAATTAGACTTGGATTTAACTCTTTTTTTTTTGTCCTTACTGAGAAAATACAAAATCATTTGTACCCAAAACTCAAGTTGGATAATTCTCAAATAGCTTAAAAGATAAAAATCTTTAGGCAATTTTTTTTTTTGAATGGTCTTTAACCCCCCTTTTTTTATCTCATTTAAAATAGAATCCTTTTCGATTCTTTATTAGAATCTAGTTATTGAGACAATTTAAAAACAGCGTTTCCTTGTTCTGGGATCCTCTTTTCTTTGTTTTAAATCAGTGGGTTTAGACATTACTTCGGTGCTTCTTAATCCTTCCAAAATGGCAGCAACATACCCCTTTTGTGATTTCTTTATATCAAAATCTCAAAGAATCATACAAACAGTCGATTCCCACGCGATACACTTTGCATCGAAAGAGTTTTCTCAATTCCAACAAATTTTACTTTTTCATTGAAAACTTGACCGAATCAGATCCTTTCGATTTCTATATTGATGATATACTTACGAAGTTGTTCCAATTTATTGATTGGTATTAACCCTAGATTCTTGCCCCCTAAAAGAGAAATCAATACTTTAATTTCTACCCGAGCTCCACCATGTACTATATTCATTAAAACCCACCAAAAGGGGGGATTCTAGTGAAACAGATCAGATGTCGGGCCAAGAGCACCTTCATTCTTAGAAAAGATGGCGGATGTAAGAATAAAAATCCACACGCCGGATCGTGTCCTTCAAGTCGCACGTTGCTTTCTACCACATCGTTTCAAACGAAGTTTTACCATAACATCCCTCTTATTTGGAACCCGTATGGGATTGATTCACTTATGGAATCATGAATAGTCATTGGTTGCGTCTATACATAAACATAGTAATCTATACTTAGTTTCTTCTATACAAAACAAAGATGGCAAAAAGTTTTCTAAAGTAATCTTAGCAAGATCCCAACTATTATTGTATGTTATTGTAGGAATGCAACACTTTTTCTAAAAAAAACGAAAAGAAATATAGAAATAATACGAAGAAATTCATTTTTTTACTATTTAAAGTTACTCAATATGACCCATCTCTCACTTCTTTGAATGCCAAAGATTCAACTCAGAATAAGCAATCATTAAAAATTTTTCTAATCTAAAAAGTTTCCTATTTCAACATCATTATGAAAAAGGTTTTACAGTAAAGACTAAAATTTTGATCATCAAAAAAAAATCAATATCTGTTTCTTTTCGAATTGAACCATCAACGATTTAAAACAGATAAATGGATTGAACAAAAACCCCGTTTTTATATGAGATAGATAAAAAAGACTCATATAATAGAAGATTTAAGTACTTGTTCTTTCGATTCGAATTTTATTAAAAAGATGAACAAATTGGGATTTTTCGGACCTATCAGATAGACAGAACTACAGTCTTTATTATGGATATTCCATAAAAAAAGGAACTTTTTGAATTTATAAGGGATTTTTTTTTCACAAAAAACGAAAGACTATTGTCACTGAAATAGAACGAAATCATATAATAACAATACATATAATGTTAAGCTAAGCTAAGCATTTCATCATTTTTTATGTATTTTTTTGTTTACCCCTAACCCATTAATTGAATGTAATAACTTACCTCTTGTTTAGAATCCGAATAATTAGGCTACCTCATTTAAGTTTAATGGCTAGAGAATAAGAGATAGGGAAGAAAGGTTCTTTCTTATTCTAATTCAAAATAAAATGTATTGTTGAAAATTCAAAAATAGACGAGACGTAAGGTTTTCTTCAAATTAAGTAGCTAAGATAAACCCCTTCAATATGAAGGGAATGAACATATGATGAAAAATCCGACATACTTTAGTTAGTTGAATTCAAAAAACGTGTGACCTATGTTCCCACAGTACCTTGTTAATCACAAACAAAAATTTGTAATTATCTCTGCATGTCATTTGCACTCAATTCCGTTAGTTCGGGTTTGGGAAAAAAAAGAAAATTCTATCCAATAATTCTATCCAAAATTAGGCATTAATCATTTAAACAGAACATTTTTATCAAAAGAAACCTTTCCAATGTATATGCCTGGGACGAAAGGATTCGAACCTCCGAATACCGGGACCAAAACCCGTTGCCTTACCGCTTGGCCACGCCCCATTTAGATTTCCATTCTATACTCAGAAAAAATAATATAATTATTGGGTCTTGGTCAATTCCAGGGCAAATATCTATAAAAAATCTTTATAGAATAGAGTAGATTCTTGCTAGTATTTTTACGCCTGTAGATATAGAATTCAGCTGAATTCATTGATCATTACATAGAATTCAATTAAGATATTCTATGAAAGTATGATTTCTTCTATTCTCCTTTGTTTGAGAATTGGAGAATTTTTGATTGGGTCGGTTCAAAGAAAAAGAAGGATTTTTGTCTACCTTACTTTACTTCATTTTTCCTTATATCAATAACTCAATCAAAATGCAATTATCTACAAGAACAAAATGTCTGTTATGCTTAATATCTTTAGTTTGATCTGTATCTGTCTTACTTCTGCCGTTTATTCGAGTAGTCTTTTCTTCGCCAAATTGCCCGAGGCCTATGCTTTTTTGAATCCAATCGTAGATCTTATGCCAGTCATACCTTTGTTCTTTTTTCTCTTAGCCTTTGTTTGGCAAGCTGCTGTAAGTTTTCGATGATATCCTTAATATTATATTCTATATTCTATTTATTATCCTAGAAAATTCATGATTTATTCGAGAAAAATTATAAAAACGAATAGGATCAAATAAGTCTTACACTATGAACCTTCAATTCAAACATTTAAATTCTTGATTGGATAGCTGCGAAAAATCCAAATCCGGCTCACCCTGTATTCCCCATTCTGCCCTTTTGAAAGACCCTAATAAGGGTTAAGTTAGGGTCCCCAATCGAATCGGAGGTATGAAAGAATTTTTTAGTACTGAAAGACTCTTATGACAACTGAATTTTAATTTCTGTGAAATTCTTTTATGTTTCGATAAAGCACTTCATTTGTTGGTGTCAAAATATTTGTTATAAAAAAACGGAGGATCTATTCTCTTTTCTCATTTTTTCCAAAAAAATATCTTGGAGATTGTGTAATGCTTACTCTCAAACTTTTCGTTTACACAGTAGTTATATTCTTTGTTTCTCTATTTATCTTTGGATTCCTATCTAATGATCCGGGGCGTAATCCTGGACGTGAAGAATAAAAAGGGGTTTTCGTTTTACTTGCTTGATTTTTCAATTTTCTTGGGATTTTTTTATCTATTCCACATATTTAATTTAACTAGGAAACAAAAACATGATTGTCGCAATTTTAAAGAGAAATAAAATATCAAGTCATCAACAAAAACGGAAAGAGAGGGATTCGAACCCTCGGTACGAATAACTCGTACAACGGATTAGCAATCCGCCGCTTTAGTCCACTCAGCCATCTCTCCCAATTGAAAAAGACAATTACTATGTTACATTACACAAGAAATAAGTATTGAAAAAATTTTTCTTTATTTAGCTTATCTATATTATATCTACAACTTTTATTATTCCATTTAGTTGAAGTAAGGGCTCGGAAGATTCACTATAAAAAAACAGAAGGAAAAATAAAGACGACCCCTTTGAAAGGACCCTTTTTTTTTATTCGCTCGGCCTGGCCTGGTAAGAACCTAGCCGGGCCTTTTTTTGTTCCAACGAATCCTAGCTAAGTTTCTCTTATTTGAAAAAAGGGTAGGTTTGCTATTAAAGCAACAACAAAAAGACGAAGGACTATTTCCATTTTCTTATTATAGAATATAACATCAATATCAATACGGCATTTCTTATTATTCTTTCTTCCTTATTTAATTTAGTTATTTGTGACGACCTTACTCTTACTGGAATAAAAAAAAGAAACTATGGATTTTTACACAATGCGCTTTTTTGTTATGATTTCAGCGGTTTTGGCGAATTGTCTCTATCAAAACGCCTCTAGCAAAAGAAAAGTATATAACTTTTTATTTAGTTATTTAAATTAGACCTCTTTTTTTTATGAATTCTTTTTTTTTGGAATCCCCTCGAAAACGTCAACCCTCCCATTTTCATAATTATTTTATGATCCTGTCTTGATTACCCCAAATTCTCCCTCTTCGACAAAAGGCCCTTTTTTATATAATAATAGCATTGTGGCGGGTATAGTTTAGTGGTAAAAGTGTGATTCGTTCTAGTAACTCCCTTAAAAAGTTAAGGGATCTTTCGGTTTGATTCATATTCCGATAAAAAACTTTATTTCTTAAAAGGATTTAATTCTTTACCTCTCAATGACAAATTCGAGGAAAAATATAAATTCTCGTGATTTGTATCCAAAGTTCACTTAAAATTTTTACAATTGGATTATTAAATTGCGAAACATAATTATTGAATTGGATCAATACTTCCAATTGACTGAGTATGAGTAAGGGATCCATGGATGGAGCTAGAAAAGTATATTTCTAATCGTAACTAAATATTTCAATTTCTTTTTTCTTTGTAAAAAAAAGAAATTGAAG